ATCCCTGATCATGAGACATATAATTATCACTATAAATAAGAACCATAATTCCAACAGTAGTGATTAATATTAACATAAGAGAAGTAAGTGGATCAATTAAGTAGCCAAATTCTAAAGAAAAATCATTATTGATGGTCCAAGACCATACAGATAGATAGATAGAACTGTTATTTATTTGTTGAATAAATATATGGGATGAAAAAATCATAACTATACTTAACAGTAAAACACTAGGAAAAACCCACATACGACGAAGATTTTTTATTGCCGTCGGAAAAAGTAGAAGTCCTACTCCTATTAACATAGGGGTTGGAAGGGGAATGAAAGGTATGATCCATGAATATTGATATGTATATTCCATAAAAAAATAATCTTTTTATCTTAATTAATTGTTTCTGATTCACCGGCTTTTATTTCTTTTGAAAAAGGTCAGTTAATAAAAAGTTAATAAAAAAAGTTAAGATATACAAAACTGAAATAAAATTTTCTAGCTTTAATTATTCTGAATCTTTCTCAACTACCTCAAATATTTCAAATCAAGAGGTTAGAATTGGTCAAACGATATGACCAAGTTACTAGTGAAAAAGAAATAAGTATTTTTATTAAATTATTAAGTCAAATTTTATGAAGATACAAAAAATGAAAATTTCAATTTTCATTACCATTACGTATTACAATAATTTATTTATATCTATAGAGCAAGGATAACAAATTTCACCAAAAACAGTATTTTATTTTGATATGAAGCATAAATAACCCTAATTTGACTCATAAAAGTTATTTTATGGGTTATTCAGAACAGAATCAGTAACGAATTTGAACTGATTGATTGTCTTCTATTCCAATAAAAGCCATTTGTCGGAAAGGTTATGATAGAGAAACTATGACCCCAACACGTGACTTTACATAAAATTAAAAGAAGAAATTCCTAAAATAGCTTTTATAAAACAATCTATCCTGTACCTTTTCGCAGATTAACTACTAGTCTCGTTCTAATTAAAAAAATAAAATTAGATGTACTCTTTTCTCGAGCTTGCCCAATTAAATGAATAATAAATGAATAATTAATATAAAAAATTACTAAAGTTTTTTTATTAATTTTTATTAATAACTATAGGGATTGGCTTATTAACCATTTCTAGGTATTTTATTCCATGTATAAAATTAGAAAAAAAAAAAAAAACTAACCAGAGATAGAAAGGCACGGGTTTTTTCTTTGTATTTGTTTTTTATCAACTTCAATCAATTCGAGTTCTATTGCATAGTAGATTCTATAGATATAGAAGATATAGCTGAAGGAAGATATAAGAGTACCAATAAAATAAATACGAATCTTTCTTCCAGATGTTGTAGATGTTGTATCGGATTATATATGGCATAGAAAAAAAAACAATTTTTGTATTTAATTTAAAAAAACTACCATATAGTTTTTGTTGCTAGTACTATTTTATGCTATTTTTCTATATCCATATTTTTATGAAGGAAGTACAATCTAGAAAATAAATAGATCCATAATTATAATGAATAGTAAAGAACAATCGGTTTTGAACAATAGATGTCTTTGACATCCAACCCTGGCAATGAATAACCTATTAGAATTTTTTAATGGCAGTTCCAAAAAAGCGCACCTCTATATCAAAAAAACGAATTCGAAAAAATATCTGGAAAAGGAAGGGATATTCGGCAGCATTGAAAGCCTTTTCGTTAGGGAAATCTCTTTCTACGAGGAATTCAAAAAGTTTTTTTTGTGCAACAAATAAATAATCCAAAATTGGGAAAAATCTGAATTGGTTTGACTCGAAAAGTAATCTAGTTTCATTTTTTTTTATAAGTTATAAAAAAATTGATAATTTACCAAAGTTAAAATAATTAAAATAATCGAATATTTTAAACATTGTTAAAACAATATAATTTATATTTTTAATATTTATAATAAACTCTATAAAACTATAAACTATAAAAATAAATAATATAAAAAAATGTAAATAATAAATAAAATAAAACAATAAACTAATAAAATAAAGGGCATAATTTATGTTCTTTAATGGTTTGATCCGATCAATAGTAATATTAAATTGAAGTTGTTTTGCTCTTATAGTCTAATAATAATTTTTTGTTGCCTGAATTTGAAAATCTAAAAATAGTATTTTTTGTTTGAAAAAAGAATAAAAGCAAGCACAAGGTTTCGCCTTTTTTTTAGTATGTTTTATAATTTTCAGGATGGGGATTCTTATTTTCCCCATCGATTTGCGAATTCGATAATAACAAAAGTTTGTATTTTTTATTTATATTATTTTATACTATCTATACATATTCTAATATATTTAGAATACTATAGAATAGAATATAGAAGAGCGGATATAAGATCTATAGTCAAAATTAATAGATCATTGAAACTAATTGATTAAGTTTAAAATGTGTTTTATCACCTTCTAAATCATTATTTCTATAAGTTCGTATCACTATATACCCTAACCTTTACCCCAATTAATAAAAAAAC